CTCTTTGGTTTGCACAACCACAAAATTATTCCGAGAGTCTACAAGAAGATGAAAAAATAAGGGATTGTATCAAGAATTATGTACAAGAAAATATGAGAATATCTTCTGGTGTCGAGGGAATTGCACGAATAAAGATTCAAAAAAGAATCGATCTGATTCAAGTCATAATCTATATGGGATTTCCAAAGTTATTAATAGAAGGTAAACCTCGAAGAATCGAAGAATTACAGATGAATGTGCAAAAAAAACTTAATTGTATGAACGTAAAACTCAACATTGCTATTACAAGAATTGCAAACCCTTATGGACACCCTAATATTCTTGCAGAATTTATAGCCGGACAATTAAAGAATAGAGTCTCTTTTCGTAAAGCAATGAAAAAAGCTATTGAATTAACTGAACAGGCGGGTACAAAAGGAGTTCAAATACAAATTGCGGGACGTATCGACGGAAAAGAAATTGCACGTGTCGAATGGATCAGAGAAGGTAGGGTTCCTTTACAAACCATTCGAGCAAAAATTGATTATTGTTCCTATACAGTTCGAACTATTTATGGGGTATTAGGCATCAAAATTTGGATATTTGTAAACGAAGAATAATAAGCTTTGCCTTATCTTTAACGTTCTATCTACCGAAAAAACAAAAAATGAAAAATTCTTCCATTCTTAGTCTGTTAAGTCAAAAGAAAAATGAGCTATTTTAATTTAATTTTATAAGATTGAATAAAAATTCGATTACTTATTTGATATTGATATAATTGCTATGCTTAGTGTGCGACTCGTTGCGTTGGTTTTTTTTTTTAGAGTGGTTAGGATTCAACAAAAAAATAAACCAACTCGTAGTATTAATTAATTAATAACTATAGAACTAATAACCAACTCATCGCTTCGCATTATCTGGATCTAAAGAACCAGTCAAAATATAAGTAAAGATATGATATATTGGCGATATTATTATACCAACTGAAATATTGCATAAAAAAAAAGAAAAACGAATCTGATTATGAGTTGTGAAGCAATACGAATATATGGATAAACGAAAGGGTGAAAGAAAGATAGAAAAAGAATATCAATGATAGAGAATTCGAATATGTAAGGTCTATGAGTCATCTCATAAAAGATAGTGTAATAAAGCATCAATATTAATTAATCCATAATTAGATAATCCATAATTAGATGACTATATTCATAGAACAAACAAATCAAGAGTCCCGAGTCACTAAAAACTGAGAAGGTTGACTCAAGAAAAAAGAAAATGGAATTAGAGGCTCCATTGTCCAATTCAGACCTAACCATTAATCGAGAAGCGATGGGAACGACGGAACCGGTGAATGCCTAAGATTTTATTAAAAACAAATCTTAATGATTCATTGGGTGGGATGGCGGAACGAACCAAGAACCAATCCATTTATTTTGAGGAATCATGTTCTGAGGAGTCATGGGCTAACCCTACATCTGAAATAGATAATGAAAGAGTAAATATTCGCCCGCGAAAATCTTTATTTTATTGGATTTTTAAATTGGGGCCAATCCAATATGATAAAAAAGGAAAAACCAAATTCATTAGAACCTTATAACATAACAAAACTACATTATATATTTATATCTAGATAGTAAGAATTGTCTATAATAAAAAAAATACTTGTTTAGTTATATATCAAAATAAGATATACAAATTTCCAATAGATTAGATCAAATCTCAAAAAATCCCACGACGATTCGGTATAATATTTTAAATCCATGTATATTCTATTTTAATCGTTTCATTCGCGAGGAGCCGTATGAGGTGAAAATCTCATGTACGGTTCTGTAGTAGAGATGGAATTGAGAAAGAAAGAACCATCAACTATAACCCCAAAAGAACCAGATTCCGTAAACAACATAGAGGAAGAATGAAAGGAATATCCTCTCGAGGTAATCATATTTGCTTCGGTAGATATGCTCTTCAGGCACTTGAGCCCACTTGGATCACATCTAGACAAATAGAAGCAGGACGGCGGGCAATGTCACGAAATGCCCGCCGCGGTGGAAAAATATGGGTACGCATATTTCCAGACAAACCGGTTACAGTAAGACCTACAGAAACACGTATGGGTTCGGGAAAAGGATCTCCCGAATATTGGGTAGCTGTCGTTAAACCAGGTAGAATACTTTACGAAATGGGCGGAGTCACAGAAAATATAGCCAGAAAAGCTATTGTAATAGCAGCATCAAAAATGCCTATACGAACTCAATTCATTATTTCGGCATAATAATTAGAACCAAAGGAAAGAGGTCTTTGGGATGAAAAAAAAAACAATTGCAATTGTAGGTTTCTTTTTTTTTTTGATACATAATATTTCTTTTTTTTTACTTCGCCCTTTGCACTGAAAGAACAGAGAAAAAAAATGATATGATTCAACCTCAAACCCATTTGAATGTAGCCGATAACAGCGGGGCCCGCGAATTGATGTGTATTCGAATCATAGGAACTAGTAATCGACGATATGCTTATATTGGTGACGTTATTGTTGCTGTAATCAAGGAAGCAGTACCAAATACTCCTTTAGAAAGATCAGAAGTGATCAGAGCTGTAATTGTACGAACTTGTAAAGAACTCAAACGTAACAACGGTATGATAATACAATATGATGATAATGCTGCGGTTGTCATTGATCAAGAAGGAAATCCAAAAGGAACTCGAATCTTTGGTGCGATCGCCCGGGAATTGAGACAGTTAAATTTCACTAAAATAGTTTCATTAGCACCCGAGGTATTATAAGACGAGACCGTGATATATTTATAGTATTTGAATGAAATAGATTAATTAATAGATTGATTATGTCTCACGCATATACCTTTTTTTTTTTGTATTTGTAATTATTATAAATCTTATTAAATTCTTTAAAAATTAGAATTAGAAATCTTATTATAAATATCAAAATATTTTTTAAATATTATTAAATATCTTTTAAATATTATTAAATATCAAAATCCAAATATTTAATAATTCCATAATTCATAAATAAAAAGATATAAAAAAATAAAAAGATATAAAATAATAAAAGAGCATGTTGATTATATCAAAAGTAAAGGGCAACAATCTTTAGTTTATCATGGGTAAGGACACCATTGCTGACATAATAACTTCTATACGAAATGCTGACATGAATAGAAAAGGAACGGTTCGAATACCATCTACTAACATCACCGAAAACATTGTTACAATACTTTTCCGAGAAGGTTTTATTGAAAACGTGAGAAAACATCGGGAAAGCAAAAAAGTTTTTTTAGTTTTAACTCTACGGCATAGAAGAAATAGGAAAGGATCATATAAAAATATTTTGAATTTAAAACGAATCAGTAGACCTGGTCTACGAATCTATTCTAATTATCAAGGAATTCCTAGAATTTTAGGAGGGATGGGGATTGTAATTCTTTCCACTTCTCGAGGTATAATGACAGATCGAGAGGCTCGATTAGAAAGAATCGGCGGAGAAATTTTATGTTATATATGGTAATTTTCTGATATCCGAATTCTATGAGAAACTTAGATAAATTTTTGTGAAAAAAGAGAGAGAAAAAGTGGGTTTCTAATATCACTCCTCATACATTAGTTAATCCGGGAAGGGTTTTTAACTGGAATAGGAATAAAAGAAACAAATGGATTCATGAGAGTTTAATTACTGAATCACTTCCCAATGGTATGTTCAAGGTTCGTTTCTATAATGAAAATAGGATTCTAGGTTATGTTTCCGGAAGGATTCGACATAGTTTTATACGTATACTACCGGGAGATAAAGTCACAATGGAAGTAAGTTATTTTGATTCAAGCGGAGGGCGTATAATTTTAAAAACCCCGGAACCAAAATTCGAATGATTAGACTGTTTTTCAACTTCAACATTCTTTTGGAGATACAATTAGAAGTTCAAAATCTCAGGAAACCCTATTTTCTTCCAATAAATATATTCGGAATTCTGTTAAGGAATGACAAATATGAAAATAAGGGCCTCCGTTCGTAAAATTTGTGAAAAATGTCGACTGATCCGTAGGCGCGGACGAATTATAGTAATTTGTTCCAATCCAAGACATAAACAAAGACAAGGATAATCTTTCCAAAAAACAAAAAAGGGGGGCTTTCTAAAACTAAAGGACCGGATGCACAAAAAAATCAAATAAATCAAATTTATAAATTTTCTATTTTATTTATATTTATATTCTTTTATATATATTAATATAAAAAAATATATAATTTATTTATATTTTATTATATAATTAATATATTAGAATAGAATATTCAAATAATATTAAAATGACAAACTATTCAAATATATAAAATAAAATGAAAAAAATAGAAAAATAGAAAGGATCCGTTTTTGACATGAAATGGATATATCCATATATCTCTGACTTATATTTATGAGATAATAAAATATGGGAAAACCTATACCAAAAATTGGTTCACGTAGAAATGGACGTATTGGTTCACGTAAGAATGCACGTAAAATACCAAAGGGAGTTATTCATGTTCAAGCTAGTTTTAACAATACCATTGTGACTGTTACAGATGTACGAGGTCAGGTGATTTCTTGGTCCTCCGCCGGTACTTGTGGATTCAAGGGTACAAGAAGGGGGACACCATTTGCCGCTCAAACCGCAGCAGGAAATGCTATTCGGACAGTAGCGGATCAAGGTATGCAACGAGCAGAAGTCATGATAAAAGGTCCCGGTCTCGGAAGAGATGCGGCATTAAGAGCTATTCGTAGAAGTGGTATACTATTAAGTTTCATACGGGATGTAACCCCCATGCCACATAATGGATGTAGGCCCCCTAAAAAAAGACGTGTGTAAAAGGAAAAATAAACATTGAAGAGATTTCAAGAGAAATAAATAATTCAAGGATTTGATAAAAATAGATTACTATGGTTCGAGAGAAAGTAAGAGTATCCACTCGGACACTACAGTGGAAGTGTGTTGAATCAAGAGCAGACAGTAAGCGTCTTTATTATGGACGCTTTATT